AATGATGTGCCTGAAAAAAAGGGTAATTTTGATAGAATTAATTATGTGAAATCCACCTTCATTAACCCCCCCCAAAAAAAATGAAAAATAAAAAAATACACCTGTTAAAATAATTTAACACCTTTAAAATCAAAGTTTAATGCACATATTATACTAAGGTATAGAAAAAAAGGTAAGCTAAGTCTAAGCTATCGGGTTCATACCCCGCCTATAAAGGTGCTCTTTCCTTTTTAATTTTAAGATTTTATAAAATTTTATTTTTTAACTCCATGATTGTTGGAACCTTAATTGCAGTATCATCGTATTCTTGACTAAGAATATGAATCGGCTTAGAAATTAATTTATTAAGAATTATTCCATTAATAAAATCAAATAAAAATATTTTCCCCTCAGAAGCAGCTTTAAAATATTTTATTACTCAGGCCCTAGCCTCAACCATTATCCTATTCACTGTAATTTTATCTTTAATAAAATTAGATTTTATTCAACAATGAAATTATTGAACAATAATAATAATAAATTCAGGTCTACTAACAAAACTGGGAGCTGCCCCCTTCCATGCTTGATTCCCTGAAGTTATAGAAGGATTAAATTGGATAAATAGATTAATTATTTTAACTTGACAAAAAATTGCCCCAATAGTTTTAGTTATATATAATCTAAATTCTTTTTGATTTCTATCTTGAATTATTATTTTTTCATCTTTAGTTGGAGGAATCCTCGGGTTAAACCAAACTAGTTTACGAAAAATTATAGCTTACTCTTCAATTAACCATATTGGATGAATGCTTGCCAGAATAATCTACTTGAAATTAATTTGATTTTTATATTTTTCTATCTACTCATTTATTTCAATTAATATTATTTTTGTATTCAAATATTTAAAAATTTATAAAATTTCACAATTATTTTGTTCACTAAACTCAAATAAATTAATAAAAATATTTTTTATTATAAATTTTTTTTCTTTGGGGGGACTACCCCCATTTTTAGGATTTTTACCAAAATGAATTGTTATTAACTCATTGGTCGAAGGAAAAATATTTACTTTAAGACTAATTTTAATTATTTCAACCTTAGTAACTTTGTACTTTTATTTACGAATCACATTTTCATCAATTGTAATCTTATCAAGAGAGATTTTCTCACAAAAAATCAAAATATCAAATTTTTGAATAATAACCCTTTTTACTTTTTCGTTAGTCAGATTATTTTTATGTACGAGAATTTTAAGTATCTATTAAGGATTTAGGTTAAGTCAAACCTTTAACCTTCAAAGTTAAAAATAGATACTATCTAAGCCTTAAAATTTATTTACCTTTAAATTTGCAATTTAATATCATTATTGAATATAAGGCTTGGTAAAAGAATTTTTATTCGTAAATAAATTTACAGTTTATTGCCTAACTCAGCCATTTTACCGAATAAATGGCTATTCTCGACAAACCATAAGGATATCGGAACATTATATTTTATTTTTGGTATTTGAGCAGGTATAGTTGGAACCTCTTTAAGAATTTTAGTACGAACAGAATTAGGAAGCCCAGGCTCATTAATTGGAAATGATCAAATTTATAATGTTATTGTAACTGCCCATGCATTCATTATAATTTTTTTCATAGTTATGCCAATTATAATTGGAGGGTTCGGAAATTGATTAGTTCCACTAATATTAGGCGCCCCCGATATAGCTTTCCCACGAATAAATAACATAAGATTTTGATTGCTACCCCCATCTTTATTCCTCTTAATTATAAGAAGAGTTGTTGAAAGAGGGGCAGGAACAGGTTGAACTGTTTACCCCCCCCTTTCTTCTAATATTGCCCATGGTGGATCATCAGTAGACTTGGCAATTTTTAGTTTACATTTAGCCGGAATCTCTTCAATTTTAGGAGCAATTAATTTTATTACAACAATTATTAATATACGACCTAAAGGAATGAATATAGACCGACTCCCCCTTTTTGTATGAGCTGTAATAATTACTGCAATTCTTTTACTACTTTCTCTACCAGTATTAGCAGGAGCTATTACTATACTACTAACTGATCGAAATCTAAATACCTCATTTTTTGACCCCGCTGGAGGAGGTGACCCGATTTTATATCAACATTTATTTTGATTTTTTGGACACCCTGAAGTTTACATTCTAATTTTACCCGGATTCGGCTTAATTTCACATATTGTAAGACAGGAAAGAAGAAAAAAAGAAGCATTTGGAACATTAGGAATAATTTATGCAATAATAGCAATTGGATTACTTGGATTTATTGTTTGAGCCCATCATATATTTACAGTAGGAATGGATGTTGACACACGAGCTTATTTTACATCGGCCACAATAATTATTGCAGTACCAACAGGTATTAAAATTTTCAGTTGATTAGCTACTCTACATGGATCAAGAATTAATTATAGCCCAGTTACTTTATGAGCCTTAGGATTTATTTTTTTATTTACAGTTGGGGGGTTAACAGGAGTTGTCTTAGCTAACTCATCTATTGATATTGTCCTTCATGATACTTATTACGTTGTTGCTCATTTTCATTATGTTTTATCGATAGGGGCAGTATTTGCTATTATAGCGGGAATTGTCCAATGGTTCCCCTTATTTACTGGACTGACATTAAATAATTTTTTATTAAAAATTCAATTTTTTATCATATTTATTGGAGTAAACTTAACATTCTTCCCTCAACATTTTCTTGGTTTAATAGGAATACCTCGACGGTATTCAGATTACCCTGATGTTTTTACTCTATGAAATATTATTTCATCAATTGGATCTTTAATTTCCTTAATTAGAGTAATTTTTTTAATTTATATTTTTTGAGAGGCTTTTACTTTTAATCGAAAAAGACTTAGCCCATTAAATATAAATTCATCAATTGAATGACTACAGTTTACACCACCAGCTGAACACAGTTATTCTGAATTACCTATTTTGTCTGCTAAATTCTAATATGGCAGATTAGTGCACTGGACTTAAACCCCAAAAATAAAGTTTAACCTTTTTTTAGAAATTTCAACCTGAAAAAATTTTATACTTCAAGATAGAGCCTCTCCATTAATAGAGCAACTTTCATATTTTCATGATCATGCATTAATAATTTTAGTAATTATTACCGTTTTAGTTGGACAATTAATAATTTCATTATTTTTTAATAAATTCCTTCATCGATTTTTACTAGAAGGACAATTAATTGAAATTATTTGAACAATTTTACCTACAATTACTTTAATTTTTATTGCTATCCCTTCATTACGATTAATTTACATTTTAGATGAAATTAATAATCCTATTATTACTATTAAAACAATCGGCCACCAATGATATTGATCATATGAATATTCAGACTTCAAAAATATTGAATTTGACTCATATATAATTCCAACTAATGAAATAAATCCTTATAATTTTCGACTACTAGATGTAGATAATCGAATTATGTTACCATTTGACTCAAAAATTCGAATATTAATAACATCAGCCGATGTTATTCACTCATGAACTATCCCTGCCCTAGGAGTAAAAATTGATGCAACCCCCGGGCGATTAAATCAAGTAAGATTCGAAATTAACCGAACAGGATTATTTTATGGACAATGTTCAGAAATTTGTGGATCTAACCATAGATTCATACCTATTGTAATTGAAAGAATTTCTCAAAATTATTTTTCTAATTGAATTCTTAAAATAATTGAATTATCATTAGATGGCTGAAAGTAAGCAATGGAATTTTAAACCGTAGATAGTACAATAACGAATATTTCTAATGAAAAATTTAGTTAAAAGATAACATTAGTTTGTCAAACTAAAATTATTTAAAAAAATAATTTTTTATTCCACAAATAATACCCTTATATTGATTAAATTTAATAATATTTTTTATTTTAGTGTTTTTTTTATTTAATAACCAAAATTATTACAACTTGATGTATAATTTTAAATTACAAAAAAAAACAAATTTAACTTTAAACTTTAACTGAAAATGATAATAAATTTATTTTCATCTTTTGATCCAACATCAAATTTTAATGTATCACTAAATTGAATAAGAACTTTTATTGGATTAATAATTATCCCATCAATATTTTGAATAATTCCATCCCGAATTATTTTTTTTTGAAATAAAATTATTAAAACACTTCACTTAGAATTTAAAATTTTATTAGGATTAAATAAATCTCAAGGAAGGACATTAATTTTTATTTCTTTATTTAGAATTATTTTATTTAATAACTTCTTAGGATTATTTCCATATATTTTTACAAGAACAAGTCATATAACAATAACATTAAGACTAGCCCTACCATTATGATTAACTTTTATAATTTATGGTTGATTAAATAATACTATTCACATATTAGCCCACTTAGTACCCCAAGGAACACCAGGAATTCTTATGCCTTTTATAGTATGTATTGAAACAATCAGAAATCTAATTCGGCCAGGAACTTTAGCAATTCGTCTATCAGCTAACATAATTGCAGGTCACTTATTAATAACATTATTAGGAAATACAGGCCCTATAATATCTATTTATATATTAAATTTTCTAGTAATTGTACAAATTCTTTTATTAACATTAGAATCTGCTGTAGCTATAATTCAATCATATGTATTTGCTATTTTAAGAACTCTTTACTCAAGAGAAGTAAATTATGTCAACACATAAAAATCACCCCTTTCATTTAGTAGATATTAGCCCCTGACCTATTTTAGGAGCCTTTAGAGCATTAACTATTATAATAGGATTAATTAAATGATTTCATTTATTTAACTCAAATTTATTTCTATTAGGAATTACAATTACATTAATAATTATATACCAATGATGACGAGATATTGTACGTGAAGGAACATTCCAAGGATTACATACTTTAATAGTAACTAAAGGATTACAATGAGGAATAATTCTTTTTATTACATCAGAAATCTTTTTTTTTATCTCTTTTTTTTGAGGATTTTTTCATAGTTCATTATCACCAAGAATTGAGATTGGAATACTTTGACCTCCTAAAGGAATTTATACTTTTAACCCCTTAGAAATTCCACTACTTAACACCTTAATTTTATTAACATCAGGATTAACAGTTACATGAGCTCACCATAGATTAATAGAAAATAATTTTAACCAAACAATCCAAGGATTAATAGCTACTGTTATTTTAGGAATTTATTTTACAATCCTTCAAGCCTATGAATATATAGAAGCACATTTTTCAATTTCTGATTCTATTTATGGCTCATCATTTTTTATAGCTACCGGATTCCATGGATTACATGTAATTATTGGTACTACATTTTTGTTTATTTGTTTAATCCGGCAATATTTTAATCATTTTTCTTATAGACACCACTTTGGGTTTGAAGCAGCAGCTTGATATTGACATTTTGTAGATGTTGTTTGATTATTCTTATATATTTCTATCTACTGATGAGGTAGATATTTATATAATATAAAAATTATATTTGACTTCCAATCAAAAAATCTAGACTCTAGTATAAATAATCAAAATTTTATTTTCAATAATAATTATTATTAGAATTATTTTAACTTTATTAACAATACTATTAAATTTTATTTCTAAAAAAAGATTTTACGATCGAGAAAAAAATAGGCCCTTTGAATGTGGATTTGATCCAAAATCATCTGCCCGATTACCTTTTTCTCTACATTTTTTTTTAATCGCAGTTATTTTTTTAATTTTTGATGTAGAAATTACCCTTTTACTACCACTATTATTAACAATAAAAATTTCTAATTTATTAAATTATACATTTATTGTATTAATTTTTATTATTATTTTATTATGAGGTCTCTATCATGAATGAAACCAAGGAGCTTTAAATTGAACAAATTAATTAGGATAAAAGTTTAATTTAAACATTTAATTTGCATTTAAAAAATATTGATTTATCAATTTATCTTAAATATAAAGCAAAAAGTGCATTTAGTTTCGACCTAAAAGAGAGATTTATTTTTAAATCTATATTTTTAATTGAAACCAAAAAGAGGTATATCACTGTTAATGATAAAATTGAAAATTTTCCAATTAAAGAAATAAGAAATTTCAAGAATAAGCTTCTAACTTAATTCTTAAGCAATGTAATTTGTTTTTATTTCTATTTATATAGTTTAATAAAAAACATTACATTTTCATTGTAAAATTAGAAAATTTCTTATAAATACTTAAAAATATTATATTTCCTTGATTTCTTCAAAATCATGCTCTAAATAAGCTATTTAAGTTAAATGTTTAAAGTTAAATATAATAATCAAAAAATTAATAATAATATAAAAACTTTTAAATGATTTAGAGAAAAAAGCTGTATAAATATACTTAAATAATTTAACACCTTTCTTAAATTACGACCACCATAATATTCAAATCAACCTTGATCAAAAAATTTAGAATAGTTTTCTCCTAGTTTTAATGGTAAAAAATTTAAACCTAAAGTAGATAAATATGGTATATTTCATATTAAACTGAAAAATAAACTAAAAGATATAAAATTTATAGAAAATAATTTATAAGAAATTAAAGATTTTGATATTTCTAGGCCTAAATAGGCTCTAATAAAAATAATTAACAATGTTAAAATTTTTATAAAAAGAGGTAATAAAATAAAATAAGGTGTAGAAAAAATTAATCAAGAAAATATTCTCCCCCTAAAAATAACAAATAAAATTAATCCTCTTATACCTTTTAATATAATTAAACTAGATTCCTTAATTGAATTAAAACTAATAAAAGAAAAATTACCAATTATTGTATAATATATTAAACGTATACTATATGAAACAGTAAAACCAATAGAAATATAAAAAATAAAATAAATAAATAAATTTAAATAAGAAAAAGAAGTAAATTCAACAATTAAATCTTTAGAATAAAACCCTGATATAAAAGGTAACCCACAGAGAGAAAAATTACAAATATTTATATATGTACAAGTTAAAGGTAAGTGATTAATCAAACCCCCTATATAACGAATATCCTGACAATTAAATAAATTGTGAATAATATTACCTGCACATATAAATAAAAGAGCTTTAAATAATGCATGAATTAATAAATGAAAAAAAGCTAATTGATAATTACCGACTGCTAAAATTGCTATCATAAGACCTAATTGACTTAAAGTTGATAAAGCAATAATTTTTTTTAAGTCAAATTCAAAATTTGCCGCTAATCCTGATATAAATATTGTTATAGAAGAAATAAATAATAAAAATATTATTACATTATCATTAAAACAAAAATTAAATCGAATTAATAAATAAACCCCGGCAGTTACTAAAGTAGAAGAATGAACTAATGAAGAAACTGGTGTAGGAGCCGCCATAGCAGCAGGTAACCAAGAAGAAAAAGGAATTTGAGCCCTCTTAGTTAAAGCCGCTAGAATAACTAAATAACTAATTAAATTCATAATCCTATCATCTTTTATTAAATCTAAATAAAAAATAAAATTTCAACTCCCAAAATTTAACATTCAAGCAATTGATATTAATAGGGCAACATCACCAATACGATTCCTTAATGCAGTTAATATTCCTGCATTAAATCTTTTCAAATTTTGATAATAAATAACTAAACAATAAGAAACTAGCCCCAGCCCATCTCAACCAAGTAGAATAGAAATTAAATTAGGAGAAATAATTAATATTATTATTGACAAAACAAATATTACTACTAATAAAACAAAACGAAATTTATTTAAATCTCCAGCTATATATTCATCACTATAAAAAATTACTATAGAAGAAATAAATAAAACAAACCTTATAAATATTAATGATATCCAATCTAATAAAACTACAAATATAACTTCAGAAGAATTTAAAGATATTAAAAAAAATTCAATAATAACCGTAAAATCAAGGACTAGAATACTAATAGATAAAGATAGAAAAATTAACCTTAAAATTAAAAATAAATAAAAATAAATATAACAAATAATCTAAAATAACTATATAACTTCAGTATCACAAACTAATATTTTTTTTTAAACTATTTAGATTTATTAAATAAATAATTCTAATTTTAAAAATAAATAATTTAAAGGCAATCAATGTAATATTAACAATAAATATTCACGGAATAGCCCTCTATAAAATATAAATAATCTTGAAAAATAAGAACCATGTTGAGAATAAGAATATAGATACAAAGAATAAACTGCCCTAAAAAAAGAAATTAAAGATAAAAAAATCATAGACAATCTACTAAATCCAACAATTCTATTAATTAATATAATTTCAGAAACTAAATTTAAAGAAGGGGGGGCTGCTATATTTGAAGAAATTAAAAGAAATCAAAATAAACTAAGATTGGGAATAATATTTAATATACCTTTATTTATATAAAGTCTCCGACTATGAACTCGCTCATAAGAAATATTTGCTAAACAAAATAAACCTGAAGAACATAAGCCATGCGCTAATATCATTAATAAAGCTCCTCAAATTCCCCAATAATTTAAAGTTAGAATAGCGGCCAAAACAAGACCTATATGTGAGACTGAAGAATAAGCAATTAATGATTTTATATCACTTTGACGAATACAAATTAATGAAACAATTAAACCTCCTAATAAAGAAATTCTTATAAAAAATAAATTTATGTTTAATAAATAAGACTTAAATAAAATTATAAATCGCAATAAACCATAACCACCTAATTTTAATATAATACCAGCTAAAATTATAGAACCTGAGACAGGAGCTTCAACATGTGCTTTAGGAAGCCATAAATGTAAAAAAAATATAGGAATTTTAACAAAAAAAACTAAATTTACAAATATATATATATATAAATAATCTAAATTTATTTTTATAAGTAAAAATCTAGTTAAATAAAAATTGTTGTTTAAATAAAAAATAGTAATAATTATAGGTAAAGATATTAATAAAGTGTAAAATAATAAATAAATACCTGCCTCTAAACGTTCAGGTTGATATCCCCAACCAATAATTAAAATTAAAGTAGGAATTAACCTAATTTCAAAAAAAAGATAAAAAATAAATAAATTTAAAGAAGAAAATGTTATATATAAACTAATTAACAAAAATAATAAAACAAAAGAAAATAAATTATAATAATTATTTATATGATACACTTTTATACTAGCTAATATTATTAAACCGCAAATCCAAAACCTAAGTAAAATTAAACTAAAAGATAAAATATCTATTCCATAGCCCCTACTTAATATAACTGTAAAATCTCTTCTATAATTTAATAAAAATATAAATCTAAAAAAAAAGATAAATCATTGAATTAATCAATATAAATTATTAAAACATAAAGGTAACAATATTAATAAGCCAAATAAATATATTATCATAAAAAAGAAAAAGTTGTAATATAATCATTACCATGAGCACGAATTATCAAAATTAATATAGATAACCCTAAAGCCCCCTCACAAACTCTTATTGTTAAATAAATTATAGAAAAAAAATATTCAAACCCTATATTATTCATATAAAAATATAAACCAAAATATAAACTTAAAACAATAAATTCTAAACTTAATAATATTAATAATAAATGTTTACGGCTTAAAACAAATCTTACAGCCCCTGAAAAATACATTAATAAATACATTAACATTAGTTTTAATAATTTAAATAAAATATTGGTCTTGTAAATCAAAAATAAGGTAACTTTTAAAACTTCAGATATAAATAAGTATTTATCATTAATCTCCAAAATTAAAATTTTATTTTAAACTAATATCTGATATATCATTTTTATTAATAAGTATTATATTTATATCAATAATATTCTTCATTATAAATCACCCTATATCTAAAGGATTAATCCTTTTACTACAAACTATTTTAATTGCATTAACTAGAAGATTATTAAATTTAAATTATTGATACTCCTACATTTTATTCTTAATTATAATTGGAGGAATATTAATTTTATTTATTTATATAACTAGTATTGCATCAAATGAAAAATTTAAACCCAACCTAAAAATAATTTTTATTTTATTAATATTCTTAATAATCACTATAATTATAATCAACTTAGACCAATTTTATATAAATATTTTAAACCAAACTATTGAAAATAAATTATTTAATATAAATTATAATTTAAACTTATCAATAATAAAATATTTTAATTTTCCAAATTACTTTATTATAATTAGAATAATTATTTACTTATTTATCACATTAATTGCAATCGTAAAAATTACTAATTTTAAATATGGACCATTACGTCAACATTTTTAATGAAAATACCAATACGAAAAGTAAATCCTTTGATTAAAATTATTAATAATTCATTAATTACATTCCCCTCTCCATCAAATATTTCTTATATATGAAATTTTGGATCTTTATTGGGGGTATGTCTAATAGTACAAATTTTTACTGGATTATTTCTAGCTATACACTATTGTCCTAATATTGAATTAGCATTTAATAGAGTAATTCATATTTGTCGAGATGTAAATTATGGATGATTAATTCGAACTTTACATGCTAATGGGGCATCATTTTTTTTTATTTGTCTATATATTCATATTGGACGAGGTATATATTATAGATCATATAATATAATTGAAACTTGAATAATTGGAGTAACAATTTTATTTTTAACAATAGCAACTGCATTCTTAGGGTATGTACTACCATGGGGGCAAATATCCTTTTGAGGTGCTACTGTAATTACTAATCTTATATCAGCAATCCCCTACTTAGGTAATATATTAGTTCAATGAATCTGAGGAGGATTCGCTGTTGATAATGCTACATTAACTCGATTTTTTACATTTCATTTTATTTTACCTTTTATTATTTTTGCTTTTATAATCATTCATTTATTATATTTACACCAAACTGGATCAAGAAACCCTATTGGTAGGAATAGAAACATTGATAAAATTCCATTCCACCCTTATTTTACCTTTAAAGATATTTTAGGAGCACTAATTATATTATTATTATTAATTTCATTAACTTTGAAAGCCCCGTATCTACTAGGAGATCCAGATAATTTTACTCCTGCTAACCCACTTGTAACCCCAATTCATATTCAACCAGAATGATATTTCTTATTCGCTTATGCTATTTTACGATCAATCCCTAATAAATTAGGAGGAGTAATTGCTTTAGTTCTTTCAATTGCAATTTTATACACTTTACCATTTATAAGTAAAAAAAAATACTTAAGTAATCAATTTTATCCAATTAATAAAATTTTATTTTGATCCTTACTATCTATAATTATACTATTAACATGAATTGGTGCTCGACCAGTTGAAGACCCCTATATTATTACAGGACAAATTTTAACTGTAACCTATTTTATATATTACCTTATCAATCCATTAACTTATAAATTATGAGACTACATTTTATTTAAATAGTTAATGAACTTGTTTAAGTTTATATTTTGAAAATATAATAAAGAGATTTAAATTCTCTATTAACTTGTACTAAAAATAATTAACTAAATTTGTAGGACAAAAATAAATATTCTTATCCTACAAAAAAAAATTAAAAAATTTAACGAAACAGGTAAATAACCCTTTCATGCTAAATATATTAACTTATCATAACGATATCGAGGTAATGTACCCCGAACCCATAATCAAAAAAAAGAAATTAAAGTTAATTTTAAAAAAAATAAATAACTAACAATTTCGCCACCTAAAAATAAAAATACAGAAAATATTCTTATAAATAAAATATTCCCATATTCTGCTAAAAAAATTATAGCAAATCTGCCCCTTCTATACTCAACATTAAAACCTGATACTAATTCAGATTCACCTTCAGCAAAATCAAAAGGGGTGCGGTTAGTCTCAGCTAATCTAGAAACAAGTCATATTAAAACTAATGGAATTATTAAATAAAAAAATCAAATATATTCTTGATATTTTATTAAATTTAAAATATTAGTTCTCAAAATCAAAAATAAAAAAGATATTAAAATTAAAACTAATCTTACTTCATAAGAAATTGTTTGAGCAACAGAACGAAGTCTCCCTAATAAAGAATAGTTAGAATTTGAAGATCAACCAGCAAATATAACTGTATATACTCTAATTCTAGAGATAGCTAAAAAAAATAAAATTCTTAAATCAAAATTTAATAAAACACTAGCAAATGGTATGCATAACCATAAAAATAAAGATAAAATTAAATTAAAAATAGGAGAAAAATAATATAAATTAAAATTAGATAAAATAGGATAAATTTGTTCTTTAGAAAATAATTTAATAGCATCACTAAAAGGTTGAACTAAACCTAAAAATCCTACCTTATTAGGACCTTTACGAATTTGAATATAACCTAAAACTTTACGTTCTAATAAAGTTAAAAAAGCAATCCTAATTAAAACACAAATAATTAATAACAGCCTAGAAATAAAAATTATCAATAAATCTTTTAATAACAAGTATTATTTGTAATATAATTTACATTTAAAGATTCTAAATCTAACGCACTAATCTGCCAAAATAATAATATTACTCAAAAATAAAATTTAATTTATTTATTTGGTCCTTTCGTACTAAAATAAATTATAAAATTAAAGATAGAAACCAACCTGGCTTACACCGGTTTAAACTCAGATCATGTAAAATTTCAAAAGTCGAACAGACTCAATTAATTAGCTTCTACACCAATTATAAATTTTAATCCAACATCGAGGTCGCAATCTTTATTATCGATTTGAACTCTCTAATAAAATTACGCTGTTATCCCTAAGGTAATTTTATCTTATAATCAAAAATATTGGATCAAAAAATTACTTATTAGTATTAAAATAAAAAAAAAGTTAAATAAATTTTTCAATCACCCCAATTAAATATAAATTTAAAATAAAAAAATAAATCCTAATTTTATTAAATCTAATTTATATTAAACTCTATAGGGTCTTCTCGTCTTTTAATAAAATTTAAGCTTTTTAACTTAAAAATAAAATTTTAATATAATTAAATAAAAATAGTCTTTTTTTCATCCAACCCTTCATTCCAGCTTTCAATTAAAAAACTAATGATTATGCTACCTTAGCACAGTCAAAATACTGCGGCCATTTAATTACTCATAGAGCAGGCCAGACCTTAAATTTTTAACAAAAGGACATGTTTTTAATAAACAGGTGAAAAAATATTTGCCGAATTCTTATATTTAACCTTAAAATTGAATTTAATTTATAAAAATATTTATACTAATTTTATCATCATTACTAATCTTTTAAAATTTTAAATTAAATTTTAATAAAAAACTTATAAAATATACAAATTATATTAATAAAAAATAAATAATTACATACTTCAAAATATGAAAATTTTTAATCCTAATTTTATTTATATTAATTAATTAATTAATAAGAATCTATTTTTAAGCTAATCCCTAAAAATATTTTTTATTAATAATATAAAAATAATAAAAAATAAAAATATTATTAATAAAAAAATTAAATTTTTTTCTTAAAAAACTAGATAAAATTAAAAACGAATAACTTTTCATTACTAAATAATTATTAAAAATATTTATTTTACAATAAAAATTTTAATTACTTAAATCTTTTAAATTCGAGAATATTAAATATATAATTTATTTTTAATAAACCCTGATACACAAGGTACAAAAATTAAATTTTTCTTTTTAAAAATTAAAAATTTTCTCTCACGATACTAATTAACTATAATAAAAATAATTTTTTCAAAAAATTAATAAAATAAATTTTTCTTAAATTAATATAAAAATAAATAAAAATATTAATAAATATTTAATTTCAAACTAAATTGAATTTCACAATTAACTTTTTAATGTAAATAAAATGCTTAAGTTTAGCTTTAATTTGATCTTCTAGAATCACTTTCCAGTAATCCTACTTTGTTACGACTTATTTCATATTATTATGAAAGCGACGGGCGATATGTACATATTTTAGAGCTAAAATCAAATTAATTAATTTATTAAAATTACTTTCAAATCCAAATTCAAATCTCTAATAATAAAAATTATCCAAAAATTATTTTATTGTAACCCATTTTAACTTCTATATAAACTGCACCTTGATCTGATTAATTTTTTTACAAAAATTTTAAATATTATAATTCTAAAAAAATACTTTATCACGATGATATACAAATTTATAATAAAAATAAATTAAATCGTGGATTATCATTTTAAAAAACAGGTTCCTCTGAATAGACTAAAATACCGCCAAATTCTTTAACTTTAAAGATTTTAACTTATAATAATTTAATAATAAAATTACGTTAAAAATAATAGGGTATCTAATCCTAGTTTAAAAATTTAATTTCTAAACTTCATTTACAAAAATAAATATAATTAAAATATAAAATTTCACTTAATAAATTTAAATTTAAAATTTATCCTTTATAAAAATTAATTTTTATTAATAAGGTTTTATTTTATTATTTGTATAACCGCAACTGCTGGCACAAATTTTGTTAATATTAACTATAATTCCTAAATCTAAATTCCTTTAATATTTAAATATAATTACTGCAAAATACCTCTAAAATAAAATTCACATATAATTTTAAATAATATAAAACCATAAAACTTAAATAAAACTTTTTAAAAATATTTTAATTACAAAACACATATAAAAAGACAATAAATACATTAGTAAATTAGTACCTAAACTAATGATAACCAAAACTCTAAACTACCATATTTTGTTGTTGAAAACTTAAATAGAACGCTTCAACAAGCTACTATTCTAAATTTTTTGCTATCTGCCCAAATAAACAAAAATTCTAAACAAAAACTCCGCTATTCTAAATTTTTTGCTATCTGCCCAAATAAACAAAAATTCTAAACCAAAACTCTAAACTACCATATTTTGTTGTTGAAAACTTAAATAGAACGCTTCAACAAGCTACTATTCTAAATTTTTGCTATCTGCCCAAATAAACAAAAATTTTAAACCAAAACTCTAAACTACCATATTTTACTGTTGAAAACTTCAGTAGAACGCTTCAACAAGAAATTTTTTGCTATCTGCCCAAATAAACAAAAATTCTAAACCAAAACTCTAAACTACCATATTTTGCTGTTGAAAACTTCAGTAGAACGCTTCAACAAGCCACTATTCTGAATTTTTTGCTATCTGCCCAAATAAACAAAAATTCTAAACCAAAACTCTAAACTACCTTATTTTGCTGTTGAAAACTTCAATAGAACGCTCCAACAAGCTGCTATTCTGAATTTTTTGCTATCAAATAGCAAAAATAAAAAAAAATAGCAAATAAACAAAAATTCTAAACCAAAACTCTAAACTACTATATTGTGCTGTTTAAAACTTTAGTAGAACGTTTAAACAAGCCGCTATTCTTAATTTTTTGCTATCTACCCAAATAAACAAAAATTCTAAACCAAAACTCTAAACTACCATATTTTGCTGTTGAAAACTTCAGTAGAACGTTTCAACAAGCCGCTATTCTAAATTTTTTGCTATCTGCCCAAATAAACAAAAATTAGTCTATTAAAATTAAAAAATTGAATTTTTGTAAAAAATTTTTAAAATTTACAAAAAATTTAATTTTTTTTTAAAAAAAATTTCAAAAATTTTTGAAAATTTTCAAAAAAACAGACCGATTTTTAAATAAAAAAAATAATTGACTCAATTTTAAAATAAAATTTTTCGCCCATAAGATTGAATTTTACTATTAAAAAATAAGATTCAATTTTAAGGTTATTTTTTTTTGCAATCGACCTTCTCAAACATAACATAAAACTTTTATAAAAAATTAAATTTATTAAACATAAAACTTAATTAGTATCAAACTCGAAAGATTTTTCTTGTATATTTGTTGATTTTTTGTATACTAAACCACAATTTAGCTCATTTTTATTTTTCAATTAATACAAAATAATATAGATTAGCAAAGAAAGAGGTTTTTTTTTTTTTTTTTTTTTATTTTAATTCATCATTAAAAATTATATTTATTAAAGTACTATTTAATTTTTAATAATAATAAAATTATTTAATTAAATACGTGACATATAAATATAGATCTTATTTTAAATTGAAAAATAATAAGAAATTCAGAGACTAGTAATATGTCTATATCACTCTAAACACTTTTTTTCTGGGATTTTCAATGGAGGTCTTTAACACTTTAACGAAATCTAACTAACGATCTAACATGAGATTAATAAATAAGTTTAATGATTTATGTATCTATATTAATATATTATAATAATAATAAGAGAGAAAATTAATATATATTAAAAATGTAAATCTAAAGATATTCTTGGGTAATATATACATTTCTATTATTTTATTTAGTTAAACAATTATATATGTAAAAAACAAGGGTTATCAAATTTTTAGGAAAATTCTTAACACTTGTTTGATATTTACTATTAAAGTTAAAAAAGGGTCCCAGAGACCCCCCCAAAAAATTGCAAAAAAAATTGCAAAAAATTGCAAAAATTTGCAAAATTTTCAACATTTAAAAATTTTTTTTTTAATTAAAAAATTAGTCAAAATTAAATTTAATGTTTATAAAATATTTTTTTTTATAAAAAAAA